AAAAATATATTTTCGAAATATAATATACTTTTTTTATATGTATTGGAAAAGAATAGCGATTTATTCCTATGCAGCATCCATTAACAAGAAGAGAAAATAAGAAATATCGAATATCGACAAATTCTTGTCTTGTGTGGTTTAAGGAAATAAAAAAACCCGCTTTCCGCAATTTAATATATATCATCGAATTTAAATATCAGAATAGCTGATATAGTCATGATTCAAGGGGTCAGGTCCACTTACTTTTTTTTAATATTAACACTCTCCGTATTATCCGCTGAAAAAAAAAGAAGACTAAGACTTGATTTTCATGAAAAAGCCCTTTATCGGATTTGAACCGATGACTTACGCCTTACCATGGCGTTACTCTACCACTGAGTTAAAAGGGCCCTATTCAATTCATGAATTACCCATTTTCTATTATGAGTCTACTGCATAATAGAAAATGGGTAAAATTTTTCTCGTTTTTGCATTTTCTGGCTTAGTGCGAGATAGTGATAGGCATATTATATTGCATCTCAACGATAAACGAAGCAATGAGTGAAAATGGAAGAAAATAAATTAAATGAAACTAAATGGGGTTTTACCTCCCCTACCCCCTTTTTCTGTCCGGCTAACCATTGCCTGAACTGAAGGAATCCTATACTTCCTTTCGTTATATCGAATAGTATGGGATGCTTCATGAATGAAGCATCAACCCCCCAAAAAATGTTATGATTCTATAGAATCATAACATAGAAAGACTCTTCGGATCTAGCCATACCATTAGATTATATTGACAATTCCAAAAAACTGTTCATACTATCATCATAGTATGATGACGGTCGGGCGGATCTGCCCCCATCGTCTAGTGGTTTAGGACATCTCTCTTTCAAGGAGGCAACGGGGATTCGACTTCCCCTGGGGGTAGGGTACTACAAAAGGAAGTTGATCATGGATTATCAATAAGCCTAGAATGAATTCTTCCTGGGTCGATGCCCGAGCGGTTAATGGGGACGGACTGTAAATTCGTTGGCGACATGTCTACGCTGGTTCAAATCCAGCTCGGCCCAAAAAATCACCGCTCCATGAGTATAATATAACCAATTTGTCCTACAGAAAAGAAATGCTTGATCTGTAGAAATGAAGGAAAAGGGTCAATTTTTTGCTCTATTTATATTTTTTTCTCATCTCATTGAAAGGTTGATTATCCACTTTTAACAATAAAAAAAAGAATCACTAGTTACTAATAATCCGCGGCACTCTCGCTAAAGCCCGTGTTTATGTGGATATGATATCACTATATCATTCGTGTATCTGTTACGTTACAACATGACAATTCTTATGAAACCATAAGAATATGTATGCTATACACCTTGCTGGGATTGTAGTTCAATTGGTCAGAGCACCGCCCTGTCAAGGCGGAAGCTGCGGGTTCGAGCCCCGTCAGTCCCGAACTAGGATCCGATGAATTTCTCAATTCATTTCTCTATTTTTCGCGAAAGGGAAGAGGGGGAGCCGAATCGAATCCCCGGTGCGGGGAGGGGAATTTTTTTTCTTTTGTTTCGCATTTATCATCAGATAAATATGGGAATTTCCATTTCTTTTCCTAGTTCTTTCCCTAGTACTGATTGATAAGGGGGAGACATATGTCAATTGGTACAATCGGTAGTATTGCTATATTCAGTATTTTTTGTTCGAATATTTGATTTTTTATACTTAATCCTTTCTTTTTCCATCTCACTTATACTGTTTGTATCTGTGTATGACCCAGACAATACCAGTCATATGATACCTCATAATTTTATGTACATAATTCTATGTATATGTATGTATTAAGTAGGGAAGTTGTATAAGGAAGATAGCTAATAGGTTATAGAAAAGAAAAAGTGGAAAAAGGGTATGAAAATCTAATGATTGATGTGTATTTCTGATCAAATCAAAAATGATATTTTTGATTTAGTATGATAAAAGATCTTTCCTTTCTATGTTATACTACTACTATATTATTGAATTTTCGACGATGAATTAATTTGATAGATCAGAAATTGTTATTCATAATATTGATCTGATTCAGTATCATCGGGATGCAATTCATCCCGTTGAATTTGCAGGAGTCAAATTTATCATCTCTATGGGATTAGATCCCGAGTTATTGCGAAACAAAAGAAGATTAGATTATGGAAGTCAATATTCTCGCACTTATTGCTATTGCACTGTTCATTCTAGTTCCTACTGCTTTTTTACTTATCATCTATGTAAAAACAGTCAGCCAAAATGATTAATTTGAATGAAACTTGAATTATTATTAGTTCTTATCGATGATTCAAGAAATGAAAGAAAGGGATTCAAACTCTAAATCTTAAATGAAATGATTAGGCTGGAATCAGAAGTATCGTAGTAAGTATCTAAGCTGGTGTGGTAGAAAGGACTATATATATAGTTCTTTCTACCACACCAGCTATAGTATTGTTTTTATTATTATTATATATAGATCAAATTACAATACGTATGTACATATATTAGATGTACATATAGATAGCACTTTATTTCTTTTAGTTTGATTTCCCATCTCAAGAAGTCATTGATTGAACAATTAACGGATGATCCGCGGAGTTAAGTTATACAGTAACTTCTTCGGATTTGTAAAAGGAGTAGAGCAGACCCTGTCCATTTTTCATGCTTAAACATGAGATGAATCAAAAAAAGCATAAAAACTTTTCTAGTAGTCTAAAACAAATGTTAAATGTGTGATATGTGGATCGCTCAACAGAAGAAAGATCTCATTTTCTTATGTGTCGGATCTCTTTGGCCAATCACTAATCGCTTCGTTTCCGATAGAAAGAAAATATGTATTGTCGTAATAGCAGAACGACTTTCTTTTAGAAAGGTAAAAGAAAAAGGGGAAATAAATAAAGAAAAAAAAATAGTATTAGTTTTTCTTATTGTAATATCCATAATTATGATAAGAGCTGATTCACTAAAATAGAATATTTAGGAAAAATTAGGTTGGAAAAAATCGCCTATCATGCGTAGATTTGAGTTTCGAAATACAATTATGGTAATCATTCATTACTGTATTCCAGTACAATTTGGAAGACATTTTTCTTTTTTTAGGGCTTCGCAAAATGATCAATAAAGAATTGATACGGTTCGATTGAGCAATTAGTAGTGCCCAGCCCTAGAGTCCACTCCTTCCCCATACTACAAGTGAAAGGGAAAATGTAAAGACTACCATTAAAGCAGCCCAAGCAAGACTTACTATATCCATGTGAATTATGTCCCCTATTTCTATGAAGGAATTATTCTATTATTGATTAATAATCATAGCGGAATCAATGGCGCAGAGTCAAAATAGGTAAGACTATTTATTGATGAACCAATTCAATGAATACACTCGTAACAAGTTTCTATATTTTAGGGTTTCTGGTAAAATCAGGAAGCATTTAGTACAAATACGATGATACACACGCCTTTTCCTTGGAAATATCAAAGGAATGCTTCTATATGGAGCATGTAAGAATAGTAAGACCTATTGTTTGTTTTGATATTAATGCCTTTCCTTACTAAGCAAAAAGCATAAAAATATACCATCACGATAGATAACTATCTATCAGATACCTCTATTTCCTATTTGATCTAAGCTTACTGTCTTTCTTTCTGTGAAAGAATCCGGAGAACTCACCACCACTATTAATTAATACATTCTTTTTTTTTTTCAACTTTAACCTTTACTCTTTTAATACCAGACGGAGTCACGAGACACTACTTTGAATAAGGGTAATTTAAGAGATCTTGTTATTATAGTCTTTCGTATAATCTCTTCTTCAATTCTAGTAGCAAAAACAGAGTGTCCCTTAGGAACCTTTGGATACCGAGATTTCCGACCTTAGTTCTGAATCCCGGAATTGACTCTCACCATTTATTTGATTCAATTGAAAAATCAAATAAATGGTGAGAGTCAATCATTAAAGTAATAAGTGAGAGTTGCTTAATCCCTATTGATACCGATTTGGGCTACACCTCAATTTTGAGAAAAAAAAATTACAGTCTTTTAGAAAACCTACACCATGGGTTATCAAAATCGAGTATTGACACGCCCACTTAGTCCTTTGCCTCTGCTTCTTGCGGAGCAAGAATTCGTCGAATTAGATCGGCAAGATAGGAAAGAAATAAAAAATCTTTTGTTGATCAGGCGACACCCGGATTTGAACTGGGGATAAAGGATTTGCAGTCCCCCGCCTTACCACTTGGCCATGCCGCCAAATTCGGTCCAAAATGGATAAAAATATTATCTATATTCTAATTCTATTACTCACTCCTTTTTTTATCTTGAATACCATTGTACTTATCCTTTTTTAAAAAGAAATTCCTGTTTTTTATTGGATCTAGTTTAGATTCTCCTCTTCGATTGATTGTATCTTAAAATATACATCGCTTAAAAACATCCCTTCTCTTTTTTATTGAGAGTAGAAAAAATGGATTTCCGGTCACAGACTGCAAAATTCAGGACAAATTGGAACCATTAACAATTTACTTTGAATTAGCGAACGATTCTTCCATTTTTATCTCCAATGAAATTTTGTTTCATTGAATAGCAAAAGAAAATCAAATTGATTTATGACTAATCAGTATTCATTTTTTTTTCAATAAGCAATCCTTTTCAATTATCAATTATAATTATAATAACATATATGTGTATATGTAAACCCCAGAACAGAAATTGTTACCCAGATATCAAACCGGATCTCTCTCTTATGTACATATCCCTATAGAGAATTCTCCTGTTTCAATTTTTCATTGAATATATTGAATAGAAAATACAAATTTTGATGGAGTGTGACTCACGTTGTCCCAAGTGAAATTACAATAAAAGATGTGATATATGGATAAAATAGATAGCCGTATCAGCATGTACTTAATAAAATAAATACAATTACAATAAATACTATTCTTATTATATTTTCTATTTATATTACGCAATTCAATCATATTCTATAAATTCCACTGACTACCAAAAA